TTGTAGACCCTGAGAATAATTTTTTGGTTGTTCAAACCAAAGAGAATGATGATTTTGAGTTGTACCAAGTCGGAAACCGAGTGGATTTATTTTTTGTCCCATAATCCCCCATTACTATAATATATATCATGAAATGTCATATTTTTGGACTTTTTTTTACTTATTCGAAGTTTTAAGCATTTCTTATATTCTTCATATAAGAATATATATTTCAATACAATATTTATATGACAAGTTAGTCTTTTTATCGTATAACTTCTTCCTGTTCTTGTAGAACTTCTTGTAGAACTTGTTCTTCTTCTTATTCCTGTTCTTGTATAACTTCTTGTAGAACTTTTTATTCTTCCTCTTCTTGCAGAACTTTATCTTCCTTTTCTTCTTTCTCTTCCTTCTCTTCTTTCTCTTCCTGTTCCTCTTCTTTCTGTTCCTGTTCTTCTTGTTCTTGCTGTTCCTCTTCTTTCTGTTCCTGTTCTTCTTGTTCTTGCTGTTCCTCTTCTTCTTCTTGTTCTTGCTGTTCCTCTTCTTATTCTTCCTGTTCTTCTTCCTGTTCTTCTTCCTGTTCTTCTTCCTTTTCTTCTTCCTGTTCTTCTTGCTGTTCCTGTTCTTATTCTTCTTCCTGTTCTTCTTCTTCTTGTTCTTCTTCTTCTTGTTCTTCCTGTTCTTGTATAACTTTTTCTTCCTGTTCTTGTAGAACTTTTTCTTCTTCATATTTTTATTCTTCCTCTTCTTGCTCTTCTTCTTTCTCTTCTTCTTGCTCTTCTTGTTCTTGCTCTTCTTCTTATTTCTCTTCTTATTTCTCTTCTTATTTCTCTTCTTCTTGCTCTTCTTGTTTCTCTTCTTCTTTCTCTTCTTATTTCTCTTCTTCTTCTTGCTCTTCTTCTTTCTCTTCTTGTTTCTCTTCTTGTTTCTCTTCTTGTTTCTCTTCTTCTTGCTCTTCTTGTTCTTGCTCTTCTTCTTCTTTCTCTTCTTCTTTCTCTTCTTGTTTCTCTTCTTCTTGTTGCTCTTCTTCTTCTTGCTCTTCTTCTTGCTCTTCTTGTTTCTCTTCTTCTTCTTGCTCTTCCTCTTCTTTCTCTTCTTGTTTCTCTTCTTGTTTCTCTTCTTCTTGCTCTTCTTGTTCTTGCTCTTCTTCTTATTTCTCTTCTTCTTTCTCTTCTTCTTTCTCTTCTTCTTTCTCTTCTTATTTCTCTTCTTCTTTCTCTTCTTCTTTCTCTTCTTCTTTCTCTTCTTCTTTCTCTTCTTCTTTCTCTTCTTGTTTCTCTTCTTCTTCTTGCTCTTCTTCTTTCTCTTCTTCTTGCTCTTCTTCTTTCTCTTCTTCTTTCTCTTCTTCTTGCTCTTCTTCTTTCTCTTCTTCTTGCTCTTCTTCTTCTTGCTCTTCTTCTTTCTCTTCTTCTTGCTCTTCTTGTTTCTCTTCTTGTTTCTCTTCTTGTTTCTCTTCTTGTTTCTCTTCTTGTTTCTCTTCTTCTTCTTGCTCTTCTTCTTTCTCTTCTTCTTGCTCTTCTTCTTTCTCTTCTTGTTTCTCTTCTTCTTCTTGCTCTTCTTCTTTCTCTTCTTCTTTCTCTTCTTGTTTCTCTTCTTCTTGCTCTTCTTCTTTCTCTTCTTGTTTCTCTTCTTCTTGCTCTTCTTCTTTCTCTTCTTGTTTCTCTTCTTCTTCTTGCTCTTCTTCTTTCTCTTCTTCTTCTTGCTCTTCTTCTTGCTCTTCTTCTTTCTCTTCTTGTTCTTGCTCTTCTTCTTCTTGCTCTTCTTCTTTCTCTTCTTGTTTCTCTTCTTGTTTCTCTTCTTCTTTCTCTTCTTCTTCTTGCTCTTCTTGCTCTTCTTGTTTCTCTTCTTCTTCTTGCTCTTCTTCTTTCTCTTCTTCTTTCTCTTCTTCTTTCTCTTCTTCTTTCTCTTCTTGTTTCTCTTCTTCTTCTTGCTCTTCTTCTTTCTCTTCTTCTTGCTCTTCTTCTTTCTCTTCTTGTTTCTCTTCTTCTTGCTCTTCTTCTTTCTCTTCTTCTTGCTCTTCTTCTTCTTGCTCTTCTTCTTTCTCTTCTTCTTGCTCTTCTTGTTTCTCTTCTTGTTTCTCTTCTTGTTTCTCTTCTTGTTTCTCTTCTTCTTTCTCTTCTTCTTCTTGCTCTTCTTCTTTCTCTTCTTCTTGCTCTTCTTCTTTCTCTTCTTGTTTCTCTTCTTCTTCTTGCTCTTCTTCTTTCTCTTCTTGTTTCTCTTCTTGTTTCTCTTCTTCTTGCTCTTCTTCTTTCTCTTCTTGTTTCTCTTCTTCTTGCTCTTCTTCTTTCTCTTCTTGTTTCTCTTCTTCTTCTTGCTCTTCTTCTTTCTCTTCTTCTTGCTCTTCTTCTTTCTCTTCTTCTTTCTCTTCTTCTTCTTTCTCTTCTTCTTTCTCTTCTTGTTTCTCTTCTTGTTCTTGCTCTTCTTCTTTCTCTTCTTGTTTCTCTTCTTCTTTCTCTTCTTCTTTCTCTTCTTGTTTCTCTTCTTGTTTCTCTTCTTCTTGCTCTTCCTGTTCCTGTTCCTGTTCTTCTTCTTTCTGTTCCTGTTCTTCTTTCTGTTCCTGTTCTTCTTTCTCTTCCTGTTCTTCTTTCTCTTCCTGTTCTTCTTTCTCTTCCTCTTCCTGTTCTTGCTCTTCCTGTTCTTCCTCTTCTTCTTCTTGCTCTTCCTGTTCTTCCTCTTCCTGTTCTTTCTCTTCCTGTTCTTCTTTCTCTTCCTCTTCCTGTTCTTGCTCTTCCTGTTCTTCCTCTTCTTCTTCTTGCTCTTCCTGTTCTTCCTCTTCCTGTTCTTTCTCTTCCTGTTCTTCTTCTTCTTCCTGTTCTTCTTGCTGTTCTTCTTGCTGTTCCTGTTCTTGTATAACTTGTTCTTCTTCCTGTTCTTGTATAACTTTTTCTTCTTCCTCTTCTTAAATGATCTTATAAATATTGTATTGAAATATAAGGATATATATTTCAATACAATATTTATATGACAAGTTAGTCTTTTTATCGTATAACTTGTTCTTCTTCCTCTTCTTAATAAATAGCATCCATATTCTCTTTTTTTATTCTCTTTCTTCTACTATTCTTTTTTCATTTTAATTTAAAAAATGAATCTCTAAAAAAAGTAAAAAAAGGATTCCTTTTCCAATTACTATTAAAAGGAAATAACTAATCAAATCAACGACGAGATTTTTTATCCTTTTTTGGATGCCCCCTGAAATAAAGAGTAGGTGCAAATTCTCCCAATTTATGACCCACCATATAATCTGTTATATAAATAGGTATTTTTTCTTTTCCATTATGGATAGCGATAGTATGGCCAATCATTGTAGGTATGATGGTGGATGCCCGGGACCACGTTACTATTATTTGTTTTTCTGCCTTTGTGTTAAGTTTCTTTATTTTTCTTAATAAATGATTTGCTACAAAAGGATTTTTTTTTAGCGAACGTATCACAGTGAATTTCTCCTATTTTTTATTTTATTTTAGAAGAAAAAAATTCGATTTTCTCTCCTATTTACTACGGGGACGAAGAATCAAATTATCACTATATTTCTTCCTTTTTCTACTTCTTCTTCCAAGTGCCGGATAACCCCAAGGGGTTGCGGGTTTTTTTCTACCAATTGGGGCCCTCCCCTCACCACCCCCATGGGGATGGTCTACAGGGTTCATAACTACTCCTCTTACTACAGGACGTTTACCTAGCCAACATTTCGATCCGGCTCTACCCAAACTTTTTAGTTTCACCCCGGTATTCCCTACTTGTCCGACCGTTGCTGAGCAGTTTTTGGATATTAAACGAACCTCCCCAGAAGGTAGTTTTAATGTGGCCGATTTCCCCTCTTTTGCAATCAGTTTCGCTACAGCACCCGCAGCTCTAGCTAATTGTCCACCCTTTCCAAGTGTGATTTCTATGTTATGTATGGCCGTGCCTAAGGGCATATCGGTTGAAGTAGATTCTTCTTTTTGATCAATCAAAACCTCTTCCCAAACTGTACAAGCTTCTTCCAAAGCATACGGCTTTCTGGGTGTAGATGATGATATCTATACAGGTGGATCTTCTATATCGTAAAATCTCGTCAAATGAAGTAAAGTACTACATGAGTGGATATATAGGAATCCAAATCTGCCGAATCACTCATGTTATGCTCTTCTACATCCTAGGTCTTCCCGTTCCTTCATCTGGCTTATGTTCTTCATGTAGCATTCAGACCGAATGACTCTATGAAATTACGTCGATACTTCCACATATGTCGATACTTCCACATACGTGGATACTTCCACATATTGGGGGTAACGTAGGAGACATCTCTATTTTTCCCCCGGGGAATCCTTCGAATTCCCACTGCTTAGCTTTCAATTCGCCTCTGACCATCAAATGAAATGTGAATACCCCGTCCTCCTCTCTTTGAAACAAGGGAGGGGCGCTTCTGGTTCTGTCGGTGCTTGAAACAATTTAGTTTTCTCCATATTACTAGATCTCTAGAGTCAATAATTTTATATTTGATATGAGGAACTACTGAACTCAATCACTTGCTGCCGTTACTCTTCAGTTTTCTGTTGAGGTCTATCCTGTAGAGGTACTCAATTTGGATCAGTGATCGATTTCTAGGTTTCGTCGTAAACCTAATTGGTTACTTCCAATTACGTAAATCCATAGTTCAAACCGCACTCAAAGGTAGGGCATTTCCCATTTTTATAGGAACTTCTGTACCAGAAATAATGGTATCTCCAATTCGAGTCCCTCTGGGATGTAAAATATATCTCTTCTCACCATCCCCATAGTGTATGAGACAAATGTATGCATTTCGATTAGGGTCGTATTCTATGGTTACGATTCTACCATATATGTCTTTTTCATTCCGTCGAAAATCGATTTGACGGTATAGACGCTTATGACCTCCCCCTCTATGCCTTGCGGTAATGATTCCTCTGGCATTACGGCCTTTACCACAACGATGCTGTCCATAGATCAAATTCTTTCGTGTATTTCGCGTATTGGATTTCACTTGACCCTCTACGGCTCCATTGCGTGCGCTCGGGGTAGAAGTTTTGTATAAATGTATCATTATGCTATTAAGTATTTTGATTTAAGTTCTTTTCTTTCTAAGAGGTGGAATAGAATAACCCGGTTGAAGCGTAATGATCATACGCCTGTAATGCATTGTATGTCCCATAATAGGTCTCATTCTTCTACCCTTTCCCGGGAGTCGATGGCTATTCATAGCCATTACCTTGACACCAAAGAAGAGTTCGACCCAATGCTTTATTTCTGTCCTAGTGGATCCTGATTCGACATTCAAAGTATATTGATTTTTCCCCAATAACCAAATACTTTTGTCTGTAAATACTGCATATTGGATTCCATCCATAAATCTATTTTCTTCCCTAGGAGTTCGAGTCTCAATAAGAATGCTAGTTCTTACTGTTCATATGTTATGATATGAATATACTACACCAATTCGTTATGTATGGATGATGAGATTCCATTGATACAGAGCCAATTCCAATAGACTTATTGGAGGGTCCCATTGGTGTGCATCCAGTAGGAATTGAACCTACGAATTCGCCAATTATGAGTTGGGTGCTTTAACCATTCAGCCATGGATGCTTAGCGGGGATCCTCATATATCGTAGATAAACAAAGTAGAAATTTCAATGCAATCTTTAGTTCAGTTTGAATCAATCAAATTTTGAGGAGCTAGCATACTATTATAATATAATAAATAGCATAGTATGAGCATAAAGCAAAAAAGTATATTACATAGTATAAGCATAAAGCAAAAAAGTATATAAATAAGGTCGAAATTCTCAATGCAATCTTTAGTTCCGTTTGAATTAATCAAATTTTTAGTAGATTTTAAGGAGCTAGCATACTATTATAATATAATAAATAGCATAGTATGAGCATAAAGCAAAAAAGTATATAAATAAGGTCGAAATTCTCAATGCAATCTTTAGTTCAGTTTGAATCAATCAAATTTTTAGTAGATTTTAAGGAGCTCGTTATTATATGGAAGACCGGGAAAACTTATCTCAATTTAAACGGAGAGAAAACAACTTCTTTAAAGAGAGAGACAACTTATTTCGATTCTGGATTTTAGAATTAAGAGAGGTATTGAGGGAGATCCAGAATTCTCAGTATTTAATAGATTCATGGACCAAATTCAATTCAGTGGGATCTTTCATTAAAATTTTTTTCCATCAAGAACGTTTTGTAAAACTCTTGGACTCCCGAATTTGGAGTATCCTACTTTCACGCAATTCACAGGATTTCAGGACCAAGGGTGTAGTACTATTCAAGGGTGTAGTACTATTTGTAGTAGTGGTCCTTCTATACCGTATCGACAATCGAAAGATGGTCGAAAGCAAAAATCTCTATTTGAGAGGGCTTCTTCCTATACCTATGAATTCCATTGGACCCAGAAATGATACATTGGAAGAATCCTTTGGGTTTTCCAATATCAATAGGTTGATTCTTTCACTCCTTTATCTTCCAAAAGGAAAAAAGATCTCGGAGAGCGGTTTCCTGGATCCGAAAGAGAGTACTTGGGTTCTCCCAATAACTAAAAAGGGTATCATGTCTGAATCTAACTGGGGTTCGCGGTGGTGGAGGAACTGGATCGAAAAAAAGAGGGATTCTAGTTGTAAGATATCTAATGAAACCGTCGCTGGAATTGAGATCTCATTCAAAGAGAAAGATATCAAATATCTGGAATTTATTTTTGTATATTATATAGATGATCCGATCCGCAAGGACCATGATTGGGAATTTTTTGATCGTCTTTCTCCGAGGAAGGGGCGAAACATAATCAACTTGAATTCGGGACAGCTATTCGAAACCTTAGTGAAAGACTGGATTTGTTATCTCATGTTTGCTTTTCGTGAAAAAATACCAATTGAAGTGGAGGGTTTCTTCAAACAACAAGGAGCTGGGTCAACTATTCAATCAAATGATATTGAGCATGTTTCTCATCTCTTCTCGAGAAAGAAGTGGGCTATTTCTTTGCAAAATTGTGCTCAATTTCATATGTGGCAATTCCGCCAAGATCTCTTCGTTAGTTGGGGGAATTTTCCGCACGAATCGGATTTTTTGAGGAACATCTCGAGAGAGAATTTTATTTGGTTAGACAAGGATCGGGTTTTTAGCAAGGCACGAAATATATCAACAAATCTTCAATATGATTCCACAAGATCTAGTTTCGTTCAAGAAAGGTATTTTAGAAAATTGATTAGAAAATTGAAGGGATTTTTTAAGAAATCCGGAGTTCGTTTCGATTCCATTAGAAATAAGGATTCGAAATATCACAGATGGATCAATCAAAGAGAGATTCCACAACGATCGATTCTTTGGGATCTTTGGGATCCTTCCTTTCTTCAAACGGAAGGTGAGAAGGAGATGAAGAATCATCTGCTTCCGGAAGAAATCGAAGAATTTCTTGGGAATCCTACAAGATCCATTCGTTCTTTTTTCTCTGACAGATGGTCAGAACTTCATCTGGGTTTGAATCCTACTGAGAGATCCACTAGAGATCAGAAATTCTTGAAGAAAGAACAAGATTTTTCTTTTGTCCCTTGCAGGCGATCGGAAAATAAAGAAATAGTTAATCTATTCAAGACAATTACATATTTACAAAATACCGTCTCAATTCATCCTATTTCATCAGATCGGAACGGGGGAGGATATACGTTACACCACGATTTCAAATCAGAAGAGAGATTTCAAGAAATGGCAGATCTATTCACTCTATCAATAACCGAGCCGGATCTGGTGTATCATAAGGGATTTTCCTTTTTTATTGATTCCTACGGATTGGATCAAAAACAATTCTTGAATGAGGTATTCAACTCCAGGGATGAATCGAAAAAGAAATCTTTATTGGTTCTACCTCCTCTTTTTTCTGAAGAGAATGAATCTTTTTATCGAAGGATCAGAAAAAAATGGGCCCGGATCTCCTGCGGGAATGAGACTCTGAATCATAGAACTATAATGAAATATACGATCAACCAACATTTATCGAATTTGAAACAGAGTCAGAAGAAATGGTTTGATCCTCTTCTTTTTCTTTCTCGAACCGAGAGATCCATGAATTGGGATCCTAATGCATATAGATACAAATGGTCTAATGGGAGCAAGAATTTCCGCAAGAATTTACAGGAACATTTGGAACATTTCATTTCTGAGCAGAAGAGCCTTCTTTTTCAAGTTGAAGTAGTGTTCGATCGATTACGTCGTATACGTATTAATCAATATTCGATTGATTGGTCTGAAGTTATCGACAAAAAAGATTTGTCTAAGGCACTTCCTTTCTTCTTGTCCAAGTTTCTTCGCTTTTTGTCTAAGTCACTTCCTTTGTTCTTTGTAAGTTTCGGGAATACCCCCATTCATGGGTCCGAGATCCATATCTATGGATTGAAAGGTCCGAATGATCAACTCCGCAATCAGCTGTTAGAACCAATAGGTCTTCAAATCGTTCATTTGAAAAAATTGAAACCCTTCTTATTGGATGATCATGATACTTGCCAAAATTCGAAATTGTTGTTCAATAAGATAGCAAAGTGGAAGATTAACTCATTCCATACTAGAAATAATCGCAGGAAATCTTTTGATAACACGGATCCCTATTTCTCAATGATATCCCACGATCGAGACAATTGGCTGAATCCCGTGAAACCATTTCATAGAAGTTCATTAATATCTGCTTTTTATAAAGCAAATCGACTTCGATTCTTGAATAATCTACATCACTTCTGCTTCGATTGTAACAAAAGATTCCCCTTTTATGTGGAATATGTGGAAAAGGCCCGTATCAAGAATTCTGATTTTACCTATAGGCAATTCCTCAATATCTTATTCATTCGCAACAAAAGATTTTCTTTGTGCGGCGGTAAAAAAAAGCATGCTTTTTTTGAGAAAGATAGTATTTCACCAATCGAGTCACAGGTATCTAACATATTCATATCTAAAGATTTTCCACAAAGTGGTGACGAAAGGCATAACTTGTACAAATCTTTCCATTTTCCAATTCGATCCGATGATCCATTCGTTCGTAGAGCTATTTATTTGATCGCAGACGTTTTTGGAACACCTCCAATAGAGGGACAAATAGTCAATTTGGAAAGAACTTATTGTCAACCTCTTTCGGATATGAATCTATCTGATTCAGAAGGGAAGAACTTGCATCAGTATCTCAATTTCAATTCAAACATGGGTTTGATTCACACTTCACGTTCTAAGAAAGATTTATCATCCGAAAAGAGGAAAAAACAGAGTCTTTGTCTAAAGAAACTAAAGAAATGCGTTGAAAAAGAGCGGATGTATAGAACCTTTCAACGAGATAGTGCTCTTTCAATTCTCTCAAAAAAATGGAATCTATTACAAATATATCTACCAGGGTTCTTTACTTTGACAGGGTACAAATATATAAATTGGATAGTTTTAGATACCTTTTCAGACCTATTATCGATACTAATTAGAAGCCCAAAAAAATGGGTATTCATTTTTCATAATATTATAGGTAGCTTATGGCGAATTCTTCAGAAAAAATTGTATCCTCGGAATCTGATAAGTAAGATTTCGAGTAAGTGTTTATATAATCTTCTTCTGTCCGAAGCAATTATTCATCGAAATAATGAGTCACCATTGATATCGACACATCTGAGATCGCCAAATGTTCAAGAGTTACTCTATTCAATCCTTTTCCTTCTTCTTGTTGCAGGATATCTCGTTTATACACATCTTCTCGTTTTTTCCCGAGCCTATATTGAGTTCCAGACAGAGTTCGAAAAGGTCAAATCTTTGATAATTCCATCATACAGAATTGAGTTGGAAAAACTTCTGGATAGGTATCCTCCATCTCAACTGAATTCTTTCGGGTTAAAGGATCTCTTTCTAGTTGCTCTGCAACAATTAGTAGATTTTGTAGAAGAAATAAGGGCTTACGGGGTAAAATCAATATGGAAGAGGAATAAGAAAATTAGGTATAGCAATCTCATCGATCTCATAAGTATCATACCAGCAAATCCCATCAATCGAATCGCTTTTTCAAGAAATACGAGATATCTAAGTCATACAAGTAAAGAGATTTATTCATCGATAACAAAAAGAAAAAGGTTGAATGATTCTTTTTTTTATGATAAAATAGAATTCTTGATCGGGATCAATGATGGCATTGATGAGAAAGTAAAAGATTTCTTGCTTCAGTTCTCCACCTTAACCTTAACAAGAGAAAAAGGGATTGATCAAATTCTATTGAGTCTGACTCATAGTGATCATTTATCAAAGAATGACTCTGCTTATCAAATGGTTGAAGAGCCGGGAGAAATTTACTTACGAAACTTAGTTGACATTCATAAAATGGGTCTAATGAATTATAAGTTCAACACATCCGGTTTAGCAGAAAGATGGGTATTCCTTGCTCATTCTCAGACAACCACTTATTCACAAACCCCGTGTGGGGCGAATTTCCCATCTCATGGAAGACCCTTTTCGCTCCGTTTAGACCTATCTCCCTCTAGCGGTGTTTTATTGATAGGTTCTATAGGAGTTGGACGATCCCATTTGGTCAAATACCTAGCAACAAGGTCCTATGTTCCTCTCATTACAATATTTCAGAACAAGGAAATATGGAGCACCATTCCATTTTTGTATTATGATCCTGACGCTGACGATGAAGATGAAGATGAAGACGAAGATGATGAAGAAGATGAGGAAGAAGACGAGAAATACAAGGATGCTGAGGATGAGATAGAGAGTGATGATATTCAGGATAGTCACTATATTGAGGATCGTGACGATTTGGATCTGAATGACTTTGCTAGGGAGATGCGGTTTACTGTAAATGAGTATCTGGACGATATATATTATTTGGATCCAGCTCTTGTGCTGAGGGAACTAGACCCATTATATTTCTTCCTTTACTTCGAATGTGCAAAAGCAATGTCTCCTTGTATAATATGGATTCCAGACATTCATGATCTGCAGAGGGATGAGTGGAATTACTTATCCAGCGGTCTATTAGTGAACTTTATATCTAAAAAAGATTCCACTAGAAATATTCTTGTTATTGCTTCGACTCATATTCCCCAAAAAGTGGATCCCTCTCTAATAGGTCCGAATAAATTAAATACATGCATTAAGGTGCGAAGGCTTCTTATTCCACAACAACGGAAGCTTTTTTTCACTCTTTCATATACTAGGGGATTTCACTTGGAAAAGAAAATGTTCCATACTAATGGATCCTGGTCCATACCCCTGGGTCCCAATGTACGAAGTGTTGTAGCACTTACCAATGAGGTCCTATCGATTAGTATTGGACAGAAGAAATCAATTCTAGACAATAATATGATTAAATCGGCTTTTCATAGACAAACTTGGGATTTGCGAGCCCGGTTAAGCCCGGTTACGGAGCATGGGATCATTTTCTATCAGATAGGGAGGGCTATTGCACAAACAGTATTTCTAAATAATAGCCTCATAGATCCTATATCTATCTATGTGAAGAAAAATTTGTGTCAGGAATGGGATCCTTATTTGTACAAATGGTACTTCGAACTTGGAACGAACATGAAGAGATTAACAATACTTCTTTATCTTTTGAGTTGTTCTGCCGGATCGGTTGTTCAAGGCCTTTGGGCTCTACCCGATGAAAAAAATGAAACAAATAGGATCGCTTATTATGAATTTGTTGAGAATGATTCTGAGCTAGTTCAGGGCCTATTAGAAGTAGAAAGCGCTCTGGTGGGAT